ATTTGGAATCGTTTTAGGTCTAATTCCTATTACTTTGGCTGGATTATTCGTAACTGCTTATTTACAATACAGGCGTGGTGATCAGTTGGACCTTTGATTAATTAACACCCTTTTTTTGACCTCCTCTTTTGTTTAATCCACAGGAGGTCAAATTCAGATTGCTATTCTATTTTTTCGTAAAATTTGCATTCTCGACCTAACAATAACAAAACACAAATGGAATCACGCTCTGTAGGATTTGAACCTACGACATTGGGTTTTGGAGACCCACGTTCTACCGAGCTGAACTAAGAGCGCTTTCTTATTGCTTATTGCAAAAAAAAATAAGACTGTAAGTAAAAAGATTTTTTTAACTCCAATAGATCTTGAATTCCTATACTATATATAATATATGATATATATTATAGGTATGTCCAATTTGAATTGATCCTTCATTATTCCTCAAAGGCAAAGTAATAGGTAGGGATGACAGGATTTGAACCCGTGACATTTTGTACCCAAAACAAACGCGCTACCAAGCTGCGCTACATCCCTTTCAATTGATCTACAATGTCATTGTAGAGAATCCCCGCTTTGTTTTCCACATACTTTTTTCATTTTATCCATTCCGTTGATACACATAATTTTGTGCCATTTCTTCTTTATTTTTTATTATTTCACATATGATACAACATATAATAATACTATATATATATGAAAAAAAAATATGACGCCGTAAATTTCGCGGGTGCCTGCACGGAAAAGGACGTTTTTTGTTTTTTTAACAAAAAATTAGATCTATGAAATTGTTGTACGTTTCAATTTTAATTAAGAATTTCGCGTACAAAATACACTCAAGTGACCTTTAATTAACTTGATATATACCTGTTGATCATATACGGAGTACCCTTATTAAAATAAACATTATTTATTACAATTAGAGAAGGAGGATTTGAAATGCGAGATTTAAAAACATATCTATCCGTGGCACCGGTACTAAGTACTCTATGGTTCGGGTCCTTAGCGGGTTTATTGATAGAGATTAATCGTTTTTTCCCGGATGCGTTAACATTCCCCTTTTTTTCATTCTAGTTATTAACACGGGGGATTAGAGATACAGTTAAATATCTGTGACTACTAATCCCCTCCTCTTTTTTTTATAATTAGAAAAAATTCTAAAAGAGAAAGAATAAAAGCGGATTCAATTTCAGTGAAATGGGGAACTCGGGCCTAGGCTTTAGCTTCAAGTAAATGAATTTCAATTCAATTAAGAGAACGGAAGTGGAAACATGGTTATGACAAGAGTATCATACAAAATTCTTAAATGACATCCAATTCTAATCTAAACTTCGAATCTAATAGAATATAGGTTCAAATTCTTGTATTACTTAATATTACTATTACTATATCGGTTGCAACGAAATCTTTCATAATTGGATTTCAAAAGATTAGCAACCTCTTTTTTTTACTTCCTTTCTTTTGGAAAATAGAAGAGTTGAGTGAATAAAAAACCAAAGGAGGCTCATGGCCAAGGGTAAAGATGTCCGAGTAAAGGTTCTTTTGGAATGTACTAGTTGTGTTCGAAACAGTGTTAATAAAAAATCAAGAGGCATTTCCAGATATATTACTCAAAAGAACCGACACAATACGCCTAGTCGATTGGAATTGAAAAAATTCTGCCCTTGTTGTTATAAACATACGGTTCATGGGGAGATAAAGAAATAGATGGTACTTGTGTATCGCTTTAATTTTAGAAAGAAGATGAAAAATGCCATATTAACTTAACACACTTTTTTAATATTAAAATAGAATATGTTAAAATATATATCTATTAATTCTATATCTTAATAAAAATTGTAATAAAAAAATCCTATTTCTTAATTCTAAATTATTATCATTTTTGATCCGATTGAACAAACTAGGATTTTCGAACTAAGGAATAAAAAACCATGGATAAATCTAAGCGACTTTTTCTTAAGTCTACGCGACCTTTTCGTCGGCCGTTGCCCCCGATTCGGTCGGGGGATCGAATTGATTATAGAAACATGAGTTTAATTGGTCGATTTATTAGTGAACAAGGAAAAATATTATCTAGACGGGTGAATAGATTGACTTTAAAACAACAACGATTAATTACTATTGCTATAAAACAAGCTCGTATTTTATCTTTGTTACCTTTTCTTAATAATGAAAAACAATTTGAAAAAGGCGAGTTGGTCCTTAAAACTACCGATCTTAGAACCAGAAAAAAATAGATTTACTCTATCAATTAAATCCAAATTCTAAATTCGAACTCAAGCGTGGATTGATTTTTTGTTCGAAAAATCCGAAAATCCCGATTTGTTTGGAGTGTTGTAATAAAAAAAGCAAATTGGGGAAGAATAAAAATTTTTTTTTATTGAATCTTTTTATTCGGTTTGATTACTTGATCATATTATCATCATATTTTTTCGTATTAATTTTGAATTTCTATTCTACCTTCCTGGAATTTGTTCTCCAGGGAATTCTATGTAAAACATTCTGATGGATTCCTCCCAATCTCCTTATTTTATGATGTCATTGGAAATCATGTAAAGACAATTCTCATCGAATTTTGCTAGTTGTGCAAGTATTTTGCGACTAATAACTAACTGTTTTTTGTACAGACTATTTATAAACCCGCTATAACTATTGAATACCCCCATGTCGCGAATTTCTGCATTTATCCGCGCGATCCATAAACGACGAAAATTTCTTTTTTGCCTATCTCTATCCCGATGGGCCGAAACCAAAGCTTTGATTTTTTGTTGAATAATAGTTCGAGCAAGTCTTGAATGAGCCCCGCGAAAGCTTGATGCGAATAAACGGATTTTTGTTCTACGTCTCCGAGCTATATTTCCTCGTTTAATTCTGGTCATTGAATAAACAAAACTTTAAACTTTGATGAATAACTAATTGATTTTTTTTCAGTTATTCTTTTCTCCTTTCTATAATAACAAAACGGATTCTTCCAATGTATAAAATAATAATTCCAACGGCTTTTGCTACTATAACCTTCCCAACCACGATTTTTATTTTTTTTTTTTCCTATTCACCTCGAAATAAGAAATTGTATTGATACTAAATATCAAACAAAAATATAAGAAAAAAAGAGTAATATAGAAATGAATAAAGAAATAGTGGGTTCCATCGTTTCTATGGTTACTTTTTAAACGGTGAGGTCTTCTCTAATACACCGGAGCCTGGATATTTCATTTAATCATTTAATTACTAACTTGTACAGTTAATACTCTTAGGCTCTACCTATGACTTATCCAGTAATAGGTCTTTCACAGTGAGATCTATTTATACAGTAACGATATTTAATTATGAAGATTAGCCAATTAGCTGACCCTCTTAGTCCGTTCTTGCAAAAATAGAGGCATCCTTTTTTGGCCTTTTAATTTCAAAAAGATTTCCCCTGCTTAACGTATAATCTTTATTACTAATGGGTAACTCTTTTTTATGAAAATTGAGATGATTTAATTTGCACCAACGTAAACCATAAATTTGCTACATAGCCGAAGGATATGCTTTTTTCTTTTTTTTAGTTTTTTTTAGATAGTGAAGGGGGTTCGTTCCTCCATTCTATCCTCTTTATCCGTACTGATCACAAATAATGGAAAAATTTTTCCGTTCTTTTTCTCAGCTCATGGTCTGAACGAGTCGCACATACACCCTAGTACACGTTCCTCGACGCTGAGGACATCCCGCAAGAGCAGGAGATTTGGTGACATTTTTGATTGGCTGTCTTGTGTTTCTAATAAGTTGCTTAATTGTTGGCATGTTGAAGTGTATACATAATGGCCTGGTTTAGATCGATCCTAACCGGATGATTATAAATTCTATTTTTTTTTATATATTACTAAAATATTAAAAAAAATATTTAAAATAGAATTCTATTAATAATAACGGATATTAGAAACAGAATAAACCCCCCGATAAGAAAAATGTGATTTGCGTGAAATTTGAAATTCATGCTATTTATTTATTTTTTATGCAACTGCTACAAGATCAACAATTCCATGAGCTTGGGCTTCTGTTGCCGACATAAAAACATCCCTCTCCATGTCTTCGGATACAACCCATAAAGGTTTGCCCGTTCTTTGTGCATAAACCCTTGTGATAATTTCACGCAATTTAAGTAGTTCTTCTGCTTCCAGGACAAATTCTCCTATTTGTGCCTCATAAAAACCAGCAATAGGTTGATGGATCATTACCCTGATGATATAAGATATTACTCTAGCTCGTATGATAAGTCGACCAAAAGAGATACCGAATAATAAGAAAAAAAGATCGAATTGACCAACCGTACAGGCATTGGGTCTACATTGCATACGGCTTCTTTACTTTTACCTTTCATCGAAGAAAAATCTAGAGTTTCTCAGGCCTAGATCGGCAAATGATCCAATAACCACCCTTCCCTTGGTAGGAGGTAAAAAAAAATACTATGGTGGCTCCGTTGCTTTATTTCGTCGGTGAGTTAGCAATCCCAAAGTTTCTTTTTTTTTTCAAATAAAAAATTTAGAATAGAATCTTGTTTTTTTTGTACTCTCTTGTTTTTTTTGTACTCTTTCATAACAGAAAATCGAGTGTGAAAACAAAAAAGTTTGTGACGCTAAAATGGGTCTTCCCAATAGATACGACAAAATCGGAAATACCATTTATCTCAATCTCATACTACTCTTTCGATACATAATCTAATTAAAAAAAATTATATCGAGTTTGAAAAGCCATGCTATTATTACTTAATATTCATACTTCATATGGCAAATGGCGAAGGCATAGTTTTCTTTTTTCTTTCAAACAAAAAACCCATTGGCGCCAAGCGTGAGGGAATGCTAGACGTTTGGTAATTTTTCCTCCGACCAGGATAAAAGATCCCATTGAAGCGGCTAATCCCATGCATACTGTCTGTACATCTGGTCGCACAAATTGCATAGTATCATAAATAGCTATTCCGGGTATTACCCATCCGCCAGGAGAGTTTATAAACAAATACAAATCTTTGGTCTCACTCTCTATACTGAGATATACCATAAGAGCAATAAGTTGATTTGAGATGTTGCTATCAACATCTTGGCCTAAAAAAAGTAATCTTTCTCGATAAAGTCGGTTGATTAGGATAAAATCCTATCCTTTAGGAACCGTACGTGCACCTTTTGATGCATACGGTTCAACAAAAATCGCGAAAAAAAAATCAATGTGTAGATTCCAGCCCTCGCTTTTTTGATAGTGAGTTGAGTACTTTTTAACTTCTCTTTTAACGAACAGGCTTTTCTTCCATTTTCAAGAAAGATGGGTTTTGACCTGTTTATCTATAAAACGGATTCATTAAATTGATCAAACTAACTTCTCATTGATGTATTCTTTCACCGAGATCTAATTTAAATCACGATGGCATTTTCTTGTTCCTGAATGGTTTTTTCAATTCTTTTAGGTTTGTGCTCTACTCCGAGTAAAAATCTGCCCGATTTGAATTTGCACGTATAGGGCAAATGCCCCCAATACCCTGCCTTTTTGCTACAACTTCCAATTGATTTCGTTCCGTCAAATATTTCTATTTGACGTATGCATCATATTATTCGATTGAGTATGATTAACAGTTTTCAATTACTTCTTTGAAATTACTTCTTATTTAGATTATTTAGAAATAGAATATGATACAAATAGTAAGCATAGATATATTACCAATTGGATTTTTCTAAACGGAGCCTGGATATTTCATTTTATTGGTTATTAATCCAAATAAGCCAACCATAAATTATTCTAATTGATAATATTAATCTGGATACCTACAAAGCGTAGATCTAATTGAACTTCATTGTCATTGGATTTCACGCTCCAAATTTTTGATGATTTACTCAATTTTTCTTGGGCGAAACAGAAGATATCCCAATCGGGGGGGAGAACGGGTAAATTCCATATGACCCAATATATCGGACAAGTCGCACTATACGTCAATCCAAAAAGTATGGTCCTCCCCAGGATTTCGAAAGGGTACTTTTGGAACACCAATAGGCATAAAATGAAAGAAAAAAGTAAGTACTCTATTTCACTTTGATGTGAAAGCGTATAATTTATTGTCTTAATAATATTAGCCTTTAATATATTCCATTAAATTTAATATATTATATTATTAATGTGTAAATTCGATAAGTGATAAGTTAAAAAAAAAAGTCAAATTCTTACGAATAGGTCTTTTGAATGATAAAAAAATCTGTATGCAAGTGGTCATCTAAACAAGGGTCAACCCCCATTGCGTATTGGCACTTATCGGATATAGAATAGATCTGCTTCTCTTTGTTCCTACAAACCGAATTATTACTAAAAGAATAGAAAAAATATTAACCCTTTTTCTCTGAGAGAATTCACTAAAAAGGAGAGGTCCATAACATAGTTTTTCCAGCGCAATAAAGTTACATAGTGTCTAGTTTTCGTTGATAAAGGGGTATTTCCATGGGTTTGCCTTGGTATCGTGTTCATACTGTTGTATTGAATGATCCCGGTCGGTTACTGTCTGTCCATATAATGCATACTGCTTTGGTTGCTGGTTGGGCTGGTTCGATGGCTTTATACGAATTAGCCGTTTTTGATCCCTCCGATCCCGTTCTCGATCCAATGTGGAGACAGGGTATGTTCGTTATACCCTTCATGACTCGTTTAGGAATAACAAATTCTTGGGGCGGTTGGAGTATCACTGGAGGAACTATAACGAATCCGGGTCTTTGGAGTTATGAAGGTGTGGCCGGCGCACACATTGTGTTTTCTGGCTTGTGCTTTTTAGCAGCTATTTGGCATTGGGTGTATTGGGATCTAGAAATATTTTGTGATGAGCGTACAGGAAAACCCTCTTTGGATTTGCCCAAGATTTTTGGAATTCATTTATTTCTTTCAGGGGTGGCTTGTTTTGGGTTTGGCGCTTTTCATGTAACCGGATTGTATGGTCCTGGAATATGGGTGTCCGATCCTTATGGACTAACCGGAAAAATACAAGCTGTAAATCCAGCGTGGGGTGTGGAAGGTTTTGATCCTTTTGTTCCAGGGGGAATAGCTTCTCATCATATTGCAGCAGGAACCTTGGGCATATTGGCGGGTCTTTTCCATCTTAGTGTCCGTCCGCCTCAACGCCTATACAAAGGATTACGTATGGGAAATATTGAAACCGTACTTTCCAGTAGTATTGCTGCTGTCTTTTTTGCAGCTTTTGTTGTTGCTGGAACTATGTGGTATGGTTCAGCAACAACCCCGATTGAATTATTTGGTCCCACTCGTTATCAATGGGATCAAGGATATTTCCAGCAAGAAATATACCGAAGAGTTGGTACTGGGCTAGCCGAAAATCAAAGTTTATCCGAAGCTTGGTCTAAAATTCCTGAAAAATTAGCCTTTTATGATTACATCGGCAATAATCCAGCAAAAGGCGGATTGTTCAGGGCAGGCTCAATGGACAACGGGGATGGAATAGCTATTGGGTGGTTAGGACATCCTATCTTTAGAGAT